ATATTTGTCATTTTAATAGTGTAAATAAGCACATTTTGAGCACATTTTCGCCCGAATTAAGCTACTCGAGGTTGTCCTGTTTCCGGGGGGTTTTCAGGAGTCTTAGTGATCTCAGGAGTTTAAGGGGGGTAGGGGGGTTTTACGCGAGGAAACCAGGGGTAATATTAGGGATGTTTCGATTAAAGAAACACACCTTATGCTCTTGAGATACAATTATGCAATTCTTCTTTGTATATCTTTTCAACACTCACTATATATAACTCGGTGGGCGAGCTAAATGTTCATACCTTGTCAGTTATTACCGTATGCGCTCTGTAATGCCAGATGAAAGGAAAAAAAAAAAGAGAACCCCATGCCCGATGGAGAGAACGCTCGGCATGGTGGGTTATCTCGGGGATGTACTTCAACATTAACTTATGTCAGCGTCGATGAAAGTGGGAGGAGTAATATCAATCAATGGCCCTGAAGTAGGAACCAAATGCCAGGAATAGTTCACTGTATGAGACGTTCGCAAATACTTGTCCCTCACCCTCAATAACCGTTATCATACAGCAATCAACTGATGGTCGGTTCTTACTACATCGTATACTGTGGTATGATGGGATGTGGAGAAACGTATAACTTAACTAGTGAGTATAAGCGTTAAAACTTAAATCTCTAGCCATCCTTGATTTTATTGAATGTCCTGTTTATTATTATGCTTTATGTTCCGCTCAAAATATGGTGATATGTTGTTAGTAGTAACACCTTAAATATGCTATTTAAAGATTATAAATGTATTTAGATAATATGAATGGTGATAATACATATATGTATTAAAGCATATTTATGTTTGAAATAAGCCGATGGGGATAATACATATATGTATTTAGAGCATTATTTATGTTTGAAATAAGCCGATGGGGATAATACATATATGTATTTAGAGCATTATTTATGTTTGAAATAAGCCGATGAAAATAGTACATGTATTGCCTAAAATTAATACATGTATTGCCTAAAATTAATACATGTATTGCCTAAAATTAATACATGTATTGCCTAAAATTAATACATGTATTCCTTGAAATTAATACATGTATTCCTTGAAATTAATACATGTATTCCTTGAAATTAATACATGTATTGCCTAAAATTAATACATGTATTCCTTGAAATTAATACATGTATTCCTTGAAATTAATACATGTATTCCTTGAAATTAATACATGTATTCCTTGAAATTAATACATTCAAAGAATAGTTTAATTTAGAATTCTAGCTTTGGGAGCTAGGGGTGGGAGTTAGAATCTCCTTTCTTTGAGCAGTAGGGAGGATTTTAACCTCCGGCGTCCGGTTTACAAGACTGGTGCTCTGGCGCTGAGCTACTACTGCAAGACCAACCTAGGGCTTTGTTTTCTATTCAGCCGGCTAGAGGAAAGAGGGTTAGGAATAGGAAGAAGTATAGGACTGATGCGATTTGACCAATGATAATAAAAGGATGTTCTACGGGCATGCCCCCGATTCAGGTTAGGATGGCGACGTCTGCAATGAGAGTCCAAAATAGGAACTGGGTGATGGGGCGAAAGGTTAGGCCTCGTTGTTTTGACGTGTGGAGGATGGGCACTACTAGAAGTACTAGGATGGAGGCTAAGAGGGCTAGGACGCCTCCAAGTTTATTTGGGATGGAACGTAGAATAGCATAGGCAAATAAGAAGTATCATTCGGGCTTGATGTGTGGGGGAGTTACAAGGGGGTTGGCGGGAGTAAAATTGTCAGGATCTCCTAAGAGGTTGGGGGAAAATAATGCTAAGGCTGTGAGAGCGAATAATAGTGTTGCAAAACCTAGAAGGTCCTTGTAGGAAAAGTAAGGATGGAAAGAGATTTTGTCCGCATCTGAGTTTAAGCCGAGGGGGTTGGTGGAGCCAGTTTCGTGTAGAAATAGAAGATGGATGAGGGTTGCGCCTGCAATAACAAAGGGGAAAAGAAAGTGGAAGGCAAAGAATCGAGTTAAAGTAGCGTTGTCTACTGAAAAGCCGCCTCAGATCCATTGTACGAGGGCGTTGCCGACATAGGGTACTGCGGAAAGAAGGTTGGTGATGACGGTGGCGCCTCAAAATGATATTTGTCCTCAGGGAAGTACGTAGCCAACAAAGGCTGTCATTATTACAAGGAGGAGGAGTACGACTCCGATGGTTCACGTTTCTTTGTAGAGGTAGGAGCCGTAATACAGGCCCCGCCCGATGTGTATGTAAATACAGATGAAGAAGAAGGAGGCCCCGTTGGCGTGAAGGTTGCGGATAAGTCAGCCATAGTTTACATCTCGGCAGATGTGGCCAACAGATGAGAAGGCGGTTGCGATATCAGAGGTGTAGTGTATGGCGAGAAATAGCCCGGTTAAGATTTGGATGATTAAACAAAGGCCGAGGAGAGACCCAAAGTTTCATCACGCTGAAATATTAGCGGGGGTGGGGAGGTCAACTAGTGCATTGTTTGCGATTTTTAGTAGGGGGTGAGTTTTTCGTAGGCTGGCCATTAAGGTTCTTGTAGTTGAATAACAACGGTGGTTTTTCAAGCCATTGGTCCTGGTTAAATTCCTGGCAGGAATTATGACCTATATTATGTCTTTGTTCTTATTGGGGTTGGTGTTGGGGTTAGTAGCTGTTGCTTCCAACCCTTCTCCTTATTTTGCTGCTTTGGGGTTGGTAGTTGTAGCAGGCATGGGGTGTGGGGTTTTGGTGGGCCATGGGGGTCCTTTTTTATCACTAGTTTTATTTTTAATCTACTTGGGTGGGATGTTGGTGGTTTTTGCGTATTCAGCAGCTTTAGCTGCTGAGCCTTTTCCGGAAAGTTGAGGGAGCCGTTCTGTTTTTTCATACATGATTATGTATATTGTGGGGGTGGTGGTGCTTTCAAGCATTGTGTGGGGAGGGTGGTATGAAGCGTCTTGAGTTCCAGCGGATGAATTGGGGGATTTTTCTGTATTTCGAGGAGATATGGGCGGGGTGGCTCTTATATACTCGACGGGTGGGGGCATGCTAGTATTAAGTGCGTGGGTGCTTTTGCTTACGTTGTTTGTTGTTTTAGAGTTAACTCGTGGTTTAAGTCGAGGGACACTTCGGGCAGTTTAGTTTATAGTTAGGAGAATGGTGAGGGTAAGAGTAAGAAGAAATAGGGTTAGATATGTCTTAATCAGTCCTTGTTGTGTGTTGCTGGTTGTGGTAATTAAGGGGAGGCTGGCAGTGGCGATGGCTTTGGGGCCTGTTTTTTCAAGTCAGGTTTGGTCCACTATTTGGCTAGCAATTGTTTGTCCTAGAATTAAGTTAATTTTAGGGGTGAGGCGATGGACGATTGTTGGGAAAAATCCTAGTATATTAGAAAAATGATGGAGGGGCAGGCTGGGGGTGGTTTGATATTGTTTGCTTGTTAGAGATGCTAGTTCTAGGGCGAGGATGAGGCCAAGAATAGTGACTGCGAGGGCGGCTAGTTTAAGGAGTGGGGGTATAGTTATAATCGGAGTTTTTAGGGGGGTAATGCTAGAGGTGATTAAGAGGCCGGCGACGATACTTCCTCAGGCCAAGCGTTTGATTGGGTTAATTACGGCGGGGTTGTTTTCATTAATGGGGGATAGTGAGTTAAATCGTGGATGGCCTATGGAAACGAAATAGACTACGCGCAAGCTGTAAATGGCTGTGAAAGAAGTGGCTAGGAGGGTTAGAGTGAGGGCCCAGGCGTTTAGGTGGGATGTGTTTAGGGCTTCAATGATGGCGTCTTTTGAAAAGAAGCCTGCTAAAAAGGGGGTTCCGGTAAGGGCGAGGCTTCCAATTGTCAGGCAAGAAGAAGTGAAGGGTGTGAGGTGATGTATGCCTCCTATTTTGCGGATGTCTTGTTCGTCGTTCAAGCTGTGAATAATGGAGCCTGAGCAGAGGAAAAGTATTGCCTTAAAGAAAGCGTGGGTACAAATATGAAGGAAGGCGAGTTGGGGTTGATTTAGTCCGATTGTAACCATTATTAGTCCTAGTTGACTAGATGTTGAGAAGGCGACGATTTTCTTGATATCATTTTGGGTGAGGGCGCAGGTGGCTGTAAAAAGAGTTGTTAGGGCGCCTAAACAGAGGCAGGTGGTTAAGGCAGTTTGGTTGTTTTCTAGAAGAGGGCTTAGGCGAACAAGCAGGAAAATGCCGGCAACAACCATGGTGCTTGAGTGTAGTAGGGCAGAGACCGGCGTAGGACCCTCCATGGCGGAGGGGAGCCAGGGATGAAGACCGAATTGGGCGGATTTGCCGGTGGCGGCGAGAATTAACCCTAAGAGGGGAAAGGTTAGATCGAAGTCTTTAGAGGCTACGAAGATTTGTTGTATCTCCCAGGAGTTGAGATTTATAGCTATTCATGCTATAGCAAAAATTAGGCCAATATCCCCGACTCGGTTGTATACGACGGCTTGTAAAGCGGCGGTGTTGGCATCTGCTCGACCGTATCATCAACCGATAAGAAGGAAAGATATGATGCCTACGCCTTCTCAGCCAATAAATAGTTGAAATATGTTGTTTGCTGTTACCAAGATAATTATGGCGATTAAGAAAATTAAGAGGTATTTGAAAAATCGGTTTATGTTGGGGTCGGCATGCATGTATCAAGATGCAAACTCAAGAATAGATCAGGTGACATAAAGGGCAATGGGGGTGAAAATAATTGAATAGTGGTCGAATTTAAAGCTAATGTTGATGTCAAAGCATGTGGTGTTTATTCAAGTTCATGAGGTGATGATTGTTTCCGCCCCCTCGTTGAAGAATAAAAATAGGGGGAGAAGGCTGGTTAGAAACCCCAATTTTACTGCTGTCTTGACGTGGGTTGTGGCTCAGTCTGGGGCCTGAGTGCGAGGAGTTAGGGTTGAGAGGACTGGGTAGGCCAACAGTGTAAAAATAATAATTAGGCTGGAAGTTATCATTAATGAGGTGGGGTGCATAGCTGCTACTTGGATTTGCACCAAGAGTTTTTGGTTCCTAAGACCAATGGATGAGCTGTTATCCTTTAGGAGCTGTTCGAGTGAGCCTTGGGGTCCAACCAAGGTTGCGGAGATTAGCAGTCTTCGGTGCTAGCGAGCCTCTCTCGGTGGATAAGGGGAATTTAACCCCTGTCTTTGGAATCACAATCTAATATTTTGGTTAAACTATATCTACATGAGGCTCATCCTCAAATTAGCTCTGGTTTTAGAATGAGCAAGACTAGGGGGATAAGATGGAGGGCTATAAGCAGGTGTTCTCGTGTGTGTGTGGGGTTTAGAGCAATGATATGTGCTGGAAGTGGCCCCCGTTGGGTTATGAGAAACATGTAAAGAGAGTAACTTGCAGTAATAAGTGTGCCGGCCCCGGTTAAGATAATGGTTCATCATGATCAGTTAAATAAAGAAGTGATGATTATTAGTTCCCCTATTAGATTAGGCAGGGGAGGAAGTGCGAGATTTGCAAGACTTGCAATAAATCATCAGGCTGTTATGAGGGGGAGGACTATCTGGAGCCCTCGGGCTAAAAGCATGGTTCGACTGTGTGTTCGTTCATAGTTTGTGTTAGCAAGACAGAAAAGTGCGGAGGATGCTAGTCCGTGGGCAATTATGAGGATAAGAGCCCCGGTGAAACCCCAGGGGGTTTGAATGAGAATGCCCCCTACAACCAAGCCCATGTGGCTTACAGAGGAGTAAGCAATAAGAGATTTTAAATCTGTTTGACGCAGGCAGATAGAGCCGGTTATGATTACCCCTCATAAGGCGAAAACAATAAAGGGGTAGCTTAATTCTTTAGTCAGTGGCTCAAGCATGACTACTATTCGTATCATTCCATAGCCCCCTAGTTTTAGGAGCACAGCAGCCAGGATTATGGAGCCTGCAACGGGGGCTTCTACATGTGCTTTTGGTAATCAGAGGTGGACGCCGTATAATGGTATTTTTACTAGAAATGCTAGAAGGCAGCCGGCTCATCATAGCTTATGTGCATAAGAAGAGAGCTCAAAAGGGTCAGAGTATTGGATCGTTAAAAGAGAGAGGGTGCCAGTGCTGTTTTGGAGAAGGAGAAGGGCAACAAGAAGGGGGAGGGACCCGGCAAGGGTGTAAAAGAGAAAATAAACACCGGCATTTAAGCGTTCTGTTTGGTTTCCTCAGCGGGTGATAAGAATAAGGGTAGGGATGAGCGTGGCTTCAAATATAACGTAAAATATAATAATCTCGGTAGCTCCGAAGGCTATAATAAGAAAAATTTGCAGGGATGTGAGGAGGGTGAGGTAGGTTCGTTGTCGGTTGAGGGGTTCAAATGCCGTGTGGTTTTGGCTTGCTAGGATCATAAGAGGTAATAACCAACAAGTAAGTACTAGGAGGGGTGTGGATAGGGGGTCTGTGGCCATGTAGAAGTTTAGGCTGGATCAGCCTGTCTCTGCTGTATTGATAAGTCAGAAGAGGCTAATTAGGGCGATCAGTAGGCTGTGCATAAGAGTGGTGGGCCAAAGTCATTTAGGGTGGGCTATTCAGGCGGTGGGAACAAGCATGAGTGTGGGGATTAAAATTTTTAGCATTGCAGGAGGTTTAGGCTTTGAAGTCGATCGGTGCCGTGAGTGCGTGCAGTGGCTACCAGTAGGGCAAGTCCTGCGCTTGCTTCACAGGCTGAAAATGCAAGTAGAAGTATGGGGGCTGCGGAGAAGTTTGTAGACCCTAGCTGTAGGGCTCAAAGAGAGAGGGCGATAAACAGGGCTAGTATTATACCCTCTAGACATAGAAGGGCGGAAAGCAGGTGGGTTCGATGGAAGGCTAGGCCGGTTAATCCTAATATGAAAGCCGATGAAAAGGCAAAGTGAACAGGGGTCATTAGACAACTATGGACTTTAACCACAAGTTTTTGAGCCGAAATCAAAGGTTTTCCTTAAACTAGGTGTCTACTCGGCCCACTCTAGGCCTCCTTGAAGTCATTCGTAAATCAGACCCAGGGTGAGAAGGGTTAGAACAGCTGTGGCTCAAAGGAAGGTTGCTAATGGGGTTGTTAATTGGTCCCCTCAGGGTAGGGGGAGAAGAAGGGCAATTTCTAAGTCAAAGAGCAAGAAAAGGATGGCAACTAAAAAGAAGCGGAGAGAGAAAGGCAGACGGGCAGAGCCCACTGGGTCAAAACCGCACTCATAGGGGGAGAGTTTTTCGTGGTCAGGAGTCATTTGGGGGAGTCAAAAAGATACAATGGCCAGGACGACAGAAAGAGCGGCGGTGATGATAAGTACGGTTGTAACTAGGTTCATTATTTTTCCTTGGGCTTTAACCAAGACCGGGTGATTGGAAGTCACTTATACTGACATTTAGTACTAGAAAAATTAAGATCCTCATCAGTAGATTGAGATATAGAGGAATAGTCATACGACGTCTACGAAATGTCAGTATCAGGCGGCTGCTTCGAATCCGAAGTGGTGTTCGGATGTAAAGTGATGTAGGATTTGGCGGATTAGACAGACGGCTAAGAAGGTGGAGCCAATAATTACATGAAGTCCGTGAAAGCCGGTGGCCACAAAAAAGGTAGAGCCATATACGCCGTCTGCGATTGTGAAGGGGGCTTCGTAGTATTCTAGGCCTTGGAGAAATGTAAAATAAAAGCCAAGGAGGATTGTGAGTGCCAAGGATTGTACTGCCTGTTTTCGTTCCCCTTCTATGATGCTATGATGGGCCCAAGTAACTGTCACCCCGGAGGCAAGAAGAACGGCTGTGTTGAGTAGGGGAACTTCAAAAGGGTCCAAGGTGGTAATACCTGAGGGGGGCCAGCAGCCCCCTAGTTCGGGGGTGGGGGCGAGGCTTGCGTGGTAAAAAGCTCAGAAAAAGCCCAGGAAAAAGAAGACTTCAGAGGTGATAAAAAGAATTATCCCATAGCGGAGCCCTTTTTGAACGGGGGGTGTGTGATGGCCTTGGAAGGTGCCTTCTCGTACGATGTCTCGTCATCATTGAAATATGGTGAGTAGAAGAAGAATTGTTCCAAGTGTTATGAGAGTTGTAGATTGGAAGTGGAACCAGGTTGCAAGGCCTGATGTTATTAATAGGGCAGCGATTGCCCCCGTCAGGGGTCAAGGACTGGGGTCAACTATGTGGTATGCGTGTGCTTGGTGGGCCATTAGATGTTTTCTTGAAGATAAAGAGTTAGAAGAAGTACAAATACGTAGGCTTGGATTATAGCGACAGCAACTTCTAGGAGGGTCAGGAGAACAAGAACAGTGGAGGTTAGTAGGGCTACAACTGGCATTGAGGAGAGAAGGACAAAGGCGGCTGTTGAAATAAGTTGAATTAAAAGGTGACCAGCGGTCAGGTTAGCAGTCAGCCGCACGCCTAGTGCGAGAGGGCGAATGAATAGACTAATTGTTTCGATAATAATAAGGGCGGGGATTAGTGGGCCGGGGGTTCCTTCTGGGAGGAGATGACCTAGGGCATGCGTTGGCTGGTTTCGTATACCGATGAGTACGGTGGCTAGTCACAGGGGAGTTGCAAGGCCTAGGTTTAGGGAAAGTTGTGTTGTAGGGGTGAAAGTATAGGGAAGTAGGCCTAGCATATTTATGGAAATCAGAAAAATCATTAGAGAGGTTAGGAGGGCAGCTCATTTGTGGCCCCCAAGACTTAGAGGAAGGAGAAGTTGTTGAGTGAAGCGGTTGATGAACCATCCTTGGAGGGCCAGGAAACGACTATTAAGCCATCGAGCGGAGGGGGCGGGATATATGATTCAGGGAAGGGTGATGGCGAGGGCGATTAAAGGAATACCTAGAAGTGTGGGGCTTATAAATTGATCGAAAAGGCTTACTGTCATGGTCAGGTTCAGGATTCTGTTTTGGGTTTCTCGGCGCTTTGGAGCGTCGGTTCGTTTGGGAAAGTGTGGGCCATTACTTTGGGGGGAATAATGGTGAGAAAAATTAGTCATGAGAAGACTAGGATAGCAAATCAAGGCGCGGGATTGAGCTGGGGCATGTCGCTAGGGGTGGTCGGGAGTCACCAATCTTTAGCTTAAAAGGCTAATGCTGTTCCTGTTTAGCTTCTTAGCGAGGCGTCTTCAAGTATCCGTGAAGACCAGTTTTCAAAATGTTCTAGGGGGACGGCTTCAACTACGATGGGTATAAAACTATGATTTGCCCCGCAGATTTCAGAGCACTGACCATAAAAGATACCAGGACGAGATGCGATGAAGGCTGTTTGATTTAGGCGCCCTGGAACTGCGTCTATTTTGATGCCAAGGGCTGGGACTGCTCAGGAGTGAAGGACGTCGTCAGCAGAGACTAAGACTCGAATTGGGGATTCTACTGGAATGACTATTCGATGATCAGCCTCTAAGAGTCGGAACTGGCCGGGGTTTAAATCTTGTGTGGGGATTATGTAGGCATCAAATCCGAGATCCTCGTAGTCTGTGTATTCGTAGCTTCAGTATCACTGATGACCTACAGCTTTAATGGTGAGAAGGGGGCTGTTGATCTCATCTATGAGATAAAGAATGCGTAGGGAGGGGAGGGCGATGAGGATTAGAATAATTGCTGGTAGTACGGTTCAAATAATTTCAATTTCTTGGGAGTCGAGGATGTACTTGTTGGTTAGTTTTGTGGAGACTATGGCCACAATAATATAAAGTACTAAGGTGCTGATTAGAAAGACGATTATCAAAGCGTGATCGTGAAAATGAAGAAGTTCTTCTATAACAGGTGAAGCTGCATCTTGAAATCCTAATTGGGAGGGATGGGCCATTAAAGGTCAAGACACGCGGGGTTTCAACCCACAACTCTGCCTTGACAAGGCGGTGTAATGTACTATTTTACTAGTGTCTTATGAAGAAAGTGACAGAGCGGTTATGTGGCTGGCTTGAAACCAACCCATGGGGGTTCGACTCCTCCCTTTCTCGTTAGTTTGATTGCACTAGAACAAATGCAGGCTCCTCGAATGTGTGATATGGGGGAGGGCAGCCGTGTAGTCATTCTACATTGGTTGTTGTGAGTTCTACTGCTAGAACCTCGCGCTTGGCAGCGAATGCTTCTCAAATAATGAATAGAAACATAATTACTGCTACCAGGGAGACTAGTGACCCAATTGAGGAGACGGTATTTCATAGGGTGTAAGCATCTGGGTAATCTGAGTATCGTCGGGGCATACCCGCCAGACCTAGGAAGTGTTGGGGAAAGAAGGTGAGGTTAACACCAAGGAATATTACTCCAAAGTGGATTTTTGTTCAAGTGCTGTGGAGGGTATATCCTGAGAAAAGAGGAAATCAGTGGACGAAGCCGGCAACAATGGCGAACACGGCGCCCATGGACAGAACGTAGTGGAAGTGGGCAACCACGTAGTAAGTGTCATGCAGGACAATGTCGAGGGATGAGTTGGCAAGGACGATGCCTGTTAGCCCGCCAACTGTAAAAAGGAAAATGAAACCAAGGGCCCATAAAAGGGGAGTTTCCCATTTAATAGAGCCCCCATGAAGAGTGGCAAGCCAGCTGAAAACTTTAACGCCGGTGGGGATAGCGATAATTATTGTGGCAGATGTAAAGTAGGCACGTGTGTCTACATCCATGCCCACTGTAAACATATGGTGGGCTCAGACGATAAATCCCAGAAGACCGATGGCCATCATAGCTCAGACTATCCCCATGTATCCGAAAGGTTCTTTTTTCCCTGAGTAGTAGGCCACAATGTGGGAGACCATCCCGAAGCCAGGGAGGATGAGAATATATACTTCGGGGTGTCCGAAAAATCAAAAGAGATGTTGGTAAAGAATGGGGTCTCCACCCCCTGCCGGATCAAAAAAGGTGGTGTTAAGATTCCGGTCTGTGAGGAGCATTGTGATACCAGCGGCAAGGACGGGGAGGGAGAGAAGGAGCAAGACTGCTGTGATAAGGACAGACCACACGAAAAGAGGTGTTTGGTACTGGGAAATAGCTGGGGGTTTTATGTTGATGATGGTGGTAATAAAATTAATTGCTCCGAGGATTGAGGAAATTCCGGCTAAATGCAAGGAGAAGATTGTTAGATCAACAGAGGCGCCTGCGTGGGCGAGGTTTCCGGCAAGGGGAGGGTAGACTGTTCAACCGGTCCCTGCCCCTGCTTCCACCCCCGAAGAGGCTAAGAGGAGAAGAAAAGAAGGAGGAAGGAGTCAAAAGCTTATGTTGTTTATTCGGGGAAAAGCCATATCAGGGGCCCCGATCATCAAGGGGATGAGTCAGTTTCCGAAACCCCCGATTATAATTGGTATTACTATAAAGAAAATTATTACGAAGGCATGAGCCGTAACAATTACATTGTAGATTTGGTCATCCCCCAAGAGGGCGCCGGGCTGGCTCAGCTCCGCTCGAATTAGGAGACTTAGGGCAGTGCCCACTATTCCGGCTCAGGCACCAAATACTAGATATAGGGTGCCAATGTCTTTGTGATTGGTCGAGAAAAATCATCGTGTGATGGCCACAGGTAGGATGGCTGAGTTTTAAGCGGTGGATTGTAGCCCCATAGACAGAGGTTTGAGTCCTCTTCTTATCAAGCCCCAAGGTGTTCAACATATAAGATTGCAAATCTTAAGAGGCAGGCTAACACCTGCTGGGGCTTTCCCTTCGCCTCTGCCCGTAAGACAGGCGAAGGGAAGGTAGGTGGATGCCCGCTGGTTTGAGCGCTTAGCTGTTAACTAAGAGTTTGTAGGATCGAGGCCTACCCACCTAGAAAGGCTTTAGCTTAATTAAAGTATCTGTTTTGCATGCAGGAGATGTGGGTTAGTTTCCCGCAAGTCTTATCAGGGACTGGGGGATTTTCACCCCCACTTAGGGCTTTGAAGGCCCTTGGTCTTGTATTAGCCTAAGTCTCTTAGGGGGTCAATAGCGCAATTGCGGCGGGGGTGAGTGGAAGTAGGAGGAGTGTGGCTGTGGTTGAAATAGCAAGGGGCATGGTGATTTGTAGGGAAGGAAGACGTCAGGGTGTTGTGCCAGCAATGTTGTTAGGGGATATAGTAAGGGCCATGGCATAGGATAGACGCAAGTAAAAATAAAGACTGAGGAGTGCGGTTAGTGCTGCTAGCGTAGCGGTGGTGGCTAAGTCTTGTTTAGTCAGTTCTTGTAGAATAAGCCATTTTGGTATAAACCCCGTAAGTGGGGGCAAACCTCCGAGAGACAGTAGCACTAGGGGGGTTAGAGATGTGAGAACCGGGGCTTTGGCCCAGGATGTAGCAAGAGCATTGATGTTAGTAGAGTTGTTAAGTTTGAATACAAGAAATGTTGAGAATGTTATGATAAGGTATGCAGAGAGGGTGATAATAGTCAGGGAGGGGGAGAACTGTATAACGAGGATCATTCATCCAAGGTGGGCGATAGAAGAGTAGGCCAAAATCTTGCGCAGTTGTGTTTGATTTAGGCCGCCTCAGCCCCCGACAAGGGTTGATGTGAGTCCTAGTATAATTAGTAGGGTTGAATTAGTGGGTTGGATTTGGATAAGTAGGGCAAATGGTGCCAATTTTTGTCAAGTAGAGAGAATGAGGCCCGTAGTAAGGTCTAGGCCTTGTAAGACCTCGGGGAGTCAAGAATGAAGGGGGGCAAGGCCCACTTTTAATGCGAGGGCAAGGGTGATTAGGGCAATAGGAAGGGGATGGGACATTTGTTGAATATCTCATTGTCCTGTTAGTCAGGCGTTTGTGGTACTTGCAAACAGTAGCATTGCAGCCCCGGTGGCCTGTGTGAGAAAATATTTGGTGGTAGCTTCGACTGCTCGGGGGTGGTGGTGTTGCGCTATCAGCGGAATAATGGCTAGGGTATTTATTTCAAGGCCTATTCAGGCGAGTAGTCAGTGAGAGCTGGCAAAAGTAATGGTGGTTCCTAGCCCTAAACCAAAGAGAAGGGTGGACAAGATGTACGGGTTCATTAGCAAAGGAAGGGGTTTAACCAACATATTTGGGGTATGGGCCCAAAAGCTTAATTAGCTGACTTTACTAGGAAGTGGTGTAGTGGAAGCACTAAGAGTTTTGATCTCTTTAGGTAGGGTTCGAGCCCCTTCTTTCTAAGAGTTGGGGGGACTTTAACCCCCATGAGTCACTCTATCAAAGTGGCCCTTTACTTCAGGCACAACTCCGGGGCTATAGTTGCGGGGGTAGTCCGGCAAAGGCGGTGGGGAGGGCGAGATGTCAGATAACCAAAGCAAGAGTGAGGGGCAGAAAGTTTTTTCAAATTAAGTGTATGAGTTGATCATATCGAAAGCGGGGGTATGAGGCTCGCACTCACAGGAACATCACGGACAGGAGGGCTGCTTTAGTTATCAGGTTGATGGCGGTTAGTTCAGGGATTGCGGGGATGTGGGAGGCACCCAAGAAGAGGGTGGCCGAGAGGGTGTTTATTAATAGGATGTTTGCGTATTCTGCTAGGAAAAATAGGGCAAAGGAACCTCCTGCATATTCTACATTAAACCCGGAGACTAGCTCAGATTCCCCCTCTGTGAGGTCGAAGGGGGCTCGATTTGTCTCGGCCAGGGTTGAAATATATCATATGGCGGCGAGAGGTCAAGCAGGAAGGATTAATCAGACACTTTCTTGGGCAACATTAAATGTTTGTAGGGTAAAACCCCCGGTGAAAATGATGATATTTAGTAAAATTAAACCCAGGCTTACCTCATAGGAGATAGTCTGGGCCACCGCTCGTAATGCTCCGATTAGGGCGTATTTTGAATTGGAGGCTCAGCCTGAGCCCAGGATTGAATAAACTGCGAGGCTGGAGAGGGCGAGGATAAATAAAATACCTAAATTAAGATCGAGGACAGGGTAAGGGAGGGGCATGGGGGCTCAGAGGGTAAGAGCAAGGGTGAGGGCTAAAATGGGGGTAAGGAGGAATAGGACGGGAGAAGAGGTGGAAGGACGAACGGGCTCTTTGATAAAGAGTTTTAGGCCGTCAGCGATGGGTTGTAGGAGGCCGTAAGGCCCGACAACATTTGGACCCTTTCGGAGTTGTATGTATCCAAGCACTTTCCGTTCAAGGAGGGTAAGAAAAGCGACGGCTAGAAGAACGGGGACGATGAAGGTAAGGGGGTTAATAATGTGTGTGATGAGTGTGGATATCATAGTTAAAGAGAGGATTTGAACCTCTGTAGAAAGGGCTTAGGTCTTTTGCAATTACCGAGTTCTGCCACTTTAACATGCCTTTTTCTTAGGCAGAGGGGCATGCCCTTTTGCCTACTTTAGTTGACTTCAGCAGGTGGGGGAAAGGCGTGCCTCGGGCATGGGCCTTTTCTTTTCGGTCCTTTCGTACTGGAAAAGAGCATAGCATAGATAGAAACTGACCTGGATTACTCCGGTCTGAACTCAGATCACGTAGGACTTTAATCGTTGAACAAACGAACCCTTAATAGCGGCTGCACCATTAGGATGTCCTGATCCAACATCGAGGTCGTAAACCCCCTTGTCGATATGGGCTCTAAAAGAGGATTGCGCTGTTATCCCTAGGGTAACTCGGTCCGTTGATCGGCATTGCCGGATCTTGCTGGTCAGAAATTCTGTTTACTAGAGCTGTGGCTCTTAGTTGTAGGAAGAGTGTTCCCATTCCACGTGGGGGTTCTTTAATTCCCCGCGGTCGCCCCAACCAAAGACATTAGGGCAGGGCCCACTTGGTTTAATCCTTTATTTAGGGTCTTTAACGTGGGCTGTCTTAGTGTCTAAAGCTCCATAGGGTCTTCTCGTCTTATGTTTGTATCCCCGCTTCTGCACGGGGAGATCAATTTCATTGACTTGAAAAAGGAGACAGTTAAGCCCTCGTTATGCCATTCATACGGGTCTTCATTTAAAAGACAAGTGATTGCGCTACCTTCGCACGGTCAAAATACCGCGGCCGTTAAACAAATAGTCACAGGGCAGGCGGGACCTCTTATTTTTGAGTTTGCAAGAGGCGATGTTTTTGGTAAACAGGCGAGGCTTGGTGTGTTTGCCGAGTTCCTTCTTTTTCTTTTAGTCTTTCCCTGGGGGCACACCTGTGTAGGGTTAACGATTTGTTTTTGGATACTTTTCTAGTTGTTTGGTCTATTATCCGGTGCCCTCTTTGTTTGGGGTCGTTAAGTGTCGGTGGGGTGTCCGTTCCGATGTACACGTGTGCAGGGAGAGAGGCGGGGCTCTCTTATTACTCATATTAGCATAGTCACTCCCATGGGGGCATGGGATGGTCCAATACGATTAGGGGGGTAAGATTTGGTGATCAGGATAAGAAGGGTTTGGTGATATGTCTGAGCTTTAACGCTTTCTAAGGGGATGGCTGCTTTTAGGCCCACCAGAATATTTAGCTTTAATTATTATGATCTTTACCCTCCTGATAAAGTTGTGTCTTGATTCAAAGGGGCTGTACCCCCTTTGACTAACTCTCTCGGTTTCTTTAAGGCATCAATAGGGGTTAGACTAGGGTGAAAAGAGAAGCCAAGAGGCTGAACTTCTATTCATTTCTTGGACAACCAGCTATGACTAGGTTCGGTAGGTTTGTCACCTCTACTCAAAGCTCTTCCCACTCTTTTGCAACAGAGACGGGTGTGCCCTATTAATAGGCTGTCTTGGAGTAGCTCACGTAGTTTCGGGACGTCAAACTAAAGTGCTCTTTGCTTGGGGTACACTCGCTAAATCATGATGCAAAAGGTACGAGCTTAAATCTCTGCTTTTTTAGGTTTTACTGGGTTGTTTCATTTCTCTTTCAGCGTTCCCTTGCGGTACTTTCTCTATAGCGCCGTAGTCCCCTTTCTATCGCCTATACTAGGGGGGAAAAATGGTTTGTTTAATTTAAATACTGGGGTATTTAGGGGTTATTAACAAGGGTTTGTTGAAATTCTTTAAGTGGGCTAGCTGTTGGGCGTCAGGGCGACCCGACTTGCACGGATGACTTCTCAGTGTAAGGGAGATGCTTTTCTATCTTAGCTACGCTCTGATTTTACCAAGCGCACCTTCCGGTACGCTTACCATGTTACGACTTGCCTCTCCTTTTTAATTATTAGGTTTTAGTTAATTGATTGGCGTCTTTGGAGAGAGTGACGGGCGGTGTGTGCGCGCTTCAGGGCCAATTTCAGCTGGACGCTCTATTTCCTGCTTACTGCTAAATCCTCCTTCAGATGAACGTTTCAGTGCATCATTCGTGTTCGCTGTGGTAGCGAATGTAGCCCATTTCTTCCCTCCCCATACGCTACACCTCGACCTGACGTTTTAGGCTGTACCAGTCTTGCTTACTATTAGTCCCTCACAGGGTAAGCTGACGACGGCGGTATATAGGCGGGTTAAACAAGGAGAGGTGAGGTTGAACGGGGGGTATCGGTTCTAGAACAGGCTCCTCTAGGTGGATCTAAAGCACCGCCAAGTCCTTTGGGTTTTAAGCTATTGCTCGTAGTTCCCGGGCGGATAGTGGGTGTATAGTACTATCAATGTTTAGGGCTAGGCATAGTGGGGTATCTAATCCCAGTTTGTTCCTTAGCTTTCGTGGGTTCAGGTTAGATAAAGCCACCTTCGTGGTTGAACTTCCTATCTTCGATTGCGTATAACAGCCTGGAAGATGTTTGGCTTTAGTGTGAATTTTTCTTAACCACGCTTTACGCCGGTGTTTGTCAACTTGGGCCTCTCGTATAACCGCGGTGGCTGGCACGAGTTTTACCGGCCCTCTTAGCTTTAACTAAGTCAAGTTTTCACTTATGGCTTAATGTTTATCACTGCTGAGTTCCCTTGAGGGTGTGGCTAAGCAAGGTGTCATGGGCTCAACAAGGTGTGCCTGATACCAGCTCCTTGTTCCCGGGCGGGGAACTGTGGGGCATTCTCACAGGGGTGCGGATACTTGCATGTGTAAATTTGGCTAAAGTTGATAATAAAGTCAGGACCAAGCCTTTGTGTTTGCGGGACTTTCTAGGGTCCATCTTAACATCTTCAGTGTTATGCTTTAGTTAAGCTACGCCAAC